ATCCATTCATTCGATACTCATCTGCTTCTAGTTCGACTTTCTGTAATCGAACCCGAGCTTTTTCGAGCTGCTCAATGGTCCCTCTACGCAATTCTTCCGAATTTCTAATAGTACTCAAGATCCTCTGTTTTCGATTATCTAATAAATCTTTTAATGAAAGTAGATTATCTTGCTATTAAGTTTACAACTTTTATGATCTCTTCCCGAACCAAACATGAATCTTTCGATTCATTTGGCTCTCACGCTCCTTTTTTTCTTTTTTTTATGTAATGAGCCTATCCTCTATCTTCTCTTTTCTGTTTATATTTCAATATACCGAAACCCATATAAGAATATAAGATTAGATAAATATTAAGAGGACTCTTCCCCCTAGATAAAAATCTATCATGGTCAGCAAAGTTGTTTCTTTATTTGTATTTGCCCTTTAGTTAATAATTTCAATTTCATTAAGAAAAACTAACTAAATAAATGGAAAATGGAAATTGATAGAATTCCTTTTTTTTTTCTTCAAATCCAAAAAATTTCTCTTTTTTTTATTTTATACATAGGTCGTCGATTCGGCATTGGATAAAAAAGGGCAGGGTGCCCTTCTAGTAAATAGTTCCAACCATTTTATCGATATGAGTGTTCTATATCAGATAAATTCTACATTAGCTATTTCCCGTTTAAAGCATTTCGGTACTAATACTAATATAGTTGTAGAAAGAGTACCCCTTTTTGCCTGGACTTCAAGCAGTTTAGCTTTAACCGTGTTAATGGTCTCACATTATTGGTTTATAGAGAATCAAAGTTGATTTACCAATGAGTCGCGAAATGCTATGGTTCTTCCATATGATTTCTGAATTTATTCAGAAGTAATTCGTCGAGATCGTGCACCTTTTTCTTATTTATCCGAAAAATACTAAAAAATATTTTAAAGTGCAGCCGGATAGATCCAATCTATTCTTGAAATAGACAACTCGCACACACTCCCTTTCCAAAAAAAATCAATACACCAACCACTACAGTTAGATTTATTAGATTTGTTGCTAAAATATCGGTATTAAGCCCGAAACTCCCAGCGGATGGCCAGTGAGCTAAAAAAACGAAAGAATGGGTTACATTTTTCATATGCTCTCCTCTTATAGATAGGACGAACAAAGAACAAAGTTTTTGATCACTTACTTCGCTCGCCCTTTTTTGATCGGTTTTTTTTATGCAATTTTTTTTAATGCAAATAGATTCAATCTAGTAATTTATTTTAGATTAAGTCTTAGGTCTCGTTTGACCTGTGAAAGACCTCCTTTGTTGAAATGTTCCCAAAATTCCTAAAATAAAAGGAAAAAGACTTTCCACTGTCCTAAACTAAGGACGGAAAGGAAGAAGGCGAGCATATCCTCTAAATTGATCATCCTCAAATCAGCCCTTCCTGGGGTGGGGTATTGTCTGTCCCGATAAATAGATAATTCCAGGAGTAATAAATAGGAGTAAAGTATTGATATAATAGGAATTTCAGAAGCAAATACCAATTTACTAAAAAAAGAAAAAAGTATCTAATCTAAAAGACTCATTTTCTTTTTTAGGATTAAACAAAAGGGTTCGCAAATAAAAGTGCTAGTGCCACAACTAGTCCATAAATTGTTAAAGCTTCCATAAAAGCTAGACTAAGCAATAAAGTACCTCGTATTTTACCTTCTGCTTCTGGCTGTCTCGCAATACCTTCTACAGCTTGTCCTGCAGCAGTACCTTGACCAACTCCAGGCCCAATAGAAGCAAGCCCTACGGCCAATCCAGCAGCAATAACGGAAGCAGCAGCAATTAGTGGATTCATGGTGAGTTCCTCGTGTCAAAAAAAAAAGAAATGGTTAAGGATACAATCAACCAAGAAATTCTTACTTCTAAGCTCTATTGGGGAGAAGTAACTAAAAAGTAAAAATGCAAATGATAATCTGAATTGTCCGAACTACTTCGAGATCTCATTTTTAGTTTCTAATCATTAGAGGTTTGTGTAAATCCATAATAAAAGACGAAATAGAGGAAGAACCCCTATTGAAATCGACCTAATCCAAATCCAATAGGAATTAAATCAAGATACACAATTGATAACAATATGCTGCATAGAACTGGATATGGAATCCAATTCCATATAGAGGGAATTTGATATATCGGAAATGAATCTAACTTAGGAATATATAATATCCCATATACACTTGTTTCTTCTATTTTGCGTATTTTCTTATTTTCTATTGAATCGGATTCTAAAATCTTAAAGTGGAAACCCGACTCCGCCCCCCTTAATGCATATATACTTTGACAATTCCGTAATATAGTCTATTCTCTCTCCTACAACTCTAGGTTGTATATTCATATGCATTTCTAACTATTTTGTTTTCCAACCAAGCAGATTATCTGGAACCATGCATGAATTGAGCTAAGCTAAAAAAAAAGACTATTTCGAAACCTAGTCAATTCAATGATGACCCTCCATGGATTCACCTATATAGGCTGCGGCTAACGTTGCAAAAATAAGAGCTTGAATACCACTTGTAAATAATCCAAGAAACATGACCGGTATAGGGACTACTAAGGGGACTAAAGAAACAAGAACAACAACGACTAATTCATCCGCCAATATATTCCCGAAAAGTCGAAAACTAAGCGATAATGGTTTTGTGAAATCTTCTAGGATGTTAATTGGTAAAAGGATTGGAGTTGGTTTAATATATTTCTCGAAATAACTCAATCCTTTTTTGCTAAGACCCGCATAAAAATATGCCGCTGACGTGAGTAAAGCTAAAGCAACAGTAGTATTTATATCATTCGTGGGCGCTGCTAATTCCCCATGGGGTAACTGTATAATTTTCCAAGGTAAAAGAGCACCCGACCAATTCGAAACAAAAATAAAAAGGAACATAGTTCCAATAAAGGGAACCCAGGGACCATATTCTTCTCCAATCTGAGTTTTGCTCAAGTCTCGAATAAACTCAAGCACATATTCGAAGAAATTCTGACCGTCGTTCGGGATGGTTTGTGGATTCCGAATAGCTATGATAACTGAACCTAGCAAGATAGTAATTACGACCCAAGAAGTGATGAGTACTTGGGCATGAATTTGGAAACTTCCTATTTGCCAATAGAAGTGTTGGCCTACTTCTACACCCGATATATCGTATAACCCCTTGAGTGTTTTAATGGAACATGGTATAATATTCATATTGTCCTCTGATAAAAATTGAACTTCAAAAAAGGAATTCTTTTGATTCAACCATCTCTTTCTCAACTCAGCAACTTGAAGTATTAATCTTATATTTAGGATACCAAGAAATCACATCAGATCATAATATATATCAATACCCTCTAATATATATCAATATTCCCCTTCTTTTATCTATACAAAACAAAAAAGAATAGTAAGTGATCCCATAAATCTACGCAGTTGCCCAAGAATTAACTATATCTTCTTAATCAACGATTTCTTATATAGAGAGAACGGCCCTCGCAAATTGCAAATACTAATTTGTTAAGAATCAATCGAATTGAAGTCATAGTGTCATCGTTGGCTGGAATCGATATATTCGCGAGATCTGGGTCACAATTTGTATCGACTAAAGAAATAGTAGGAATCCCCAAAATGGCACATTCCTGAAGAGCTATATACTCTTTTTGCTGATCGAGGACGATCACAATGTCCGGCAACCTCGTCATATATTTGATCCCGCCGAGATATCTTTGCAAGGTCGATAATTTTCTCTTCAAGATTGCCACATCCCTTTTTGGGAGATGGTGGAATTTTCCCATCTTTTCTTCTGCTCTTAAGTCTCTAAATTGAGAAAGTCTAGTTTTCGTAATCGACCAATTCGTTAACATACCACTAAACCACTTTTTATTAACATAATGACAACGAGCCCTTATTGCAGCTGATGCTACTAAATCCGCTGCTCTTTTTTTGGTACCAACAATTAAGAAGCTTTTTCCCTGACTTGCTGCATCAAAAACTAAATCACAAGCTTCTGATAAAAAGCGAGCCGTTCTAGCGAGATTTGTAATATGAGTACCTTTACGCTTTGCCGAGATGTAAGGGGCCATTTTAGGATTCCATTTCTTAATACCATGACCAAAATGAACTCCCGCTTCTATCATCTCTTTCAAATTGATGTTCCAATATCTTCTTGTCATTTTTTCCACACTTCCTTTTGATTTTTTCTTTTTTTTTTCATCCTACCATTCCATTACGGAATTTATTTCTTTTTGAAGATTAAGAAAGAGCCAAAATAGCTTGAAATAAATAATAATTGTTCCGATGTAACCTTCCACTGAGAATCGGCCATTGATACATGGTATAAACGTAACCTTAATGAATTAACTGACTTCTTTTACTTATTAAAATAAAAATCTAAAATCTGATCTGTTAGTGTTCTAAGGTCAAAAGTCTAGTTTAAAGTCAAAAAATCTGTTTTATGTATCCTTAACCTTAAATCGTATAAATGGGGGTAAATGGGGGTTCTGATGTCTCATAGAAATTGTTTGTTACGTCAGAATCAAAAGAAACTAATTCTGTATGAAGAAACAAAATATCTCTCATTTCCGACGCGAATAGATTTTTTTTTTGAATTTCGAAATAAAGGTTGTTGTCTTGTGGGGAACGATGCACAAATTTTTGGAATCCGGTACCAACAGGTATAATCCCCCCCAGAACTACGTTTTCTTTCAGGCCTTTCAACCAATCAATACGACCTCGTAGGGCAGCTTTTGCTAAAACTCGAGTAGTTTCTTGAAAACTTGCTTCAGATATGAAACTTTGGGTATTCAGGGAAGCCCTTGTTATTCCCAATAAGATTGCCCGATAATAGATCGATTCATCCAAAGCTCGCCCTGCTCGTTCCGCTCGCAATAATCCGATTAATTCTCCAGGTGAAAAAACATTAGACATTCCATCTTCGGAAACCCGCACTTTTGATGTTACTTGGCGTATAATAATCTCTATATGTCTATTATGGATCTGTACCCCTTGGGATCGATAAACCTTTTGGATCTTATTAACCAAAGAGATACGACTTTGGGCTATGGTTAGCTCAGCTCCAATCAAGAATCCCCAGGGGACCCCAAGAATTCTTGGTATACGCTCATTCCAATCCTCAATTCTCCTTTCGAGATTCGGCGATAGTGAATCAATTGAACGCGCTTCAAAGATTTGTTCTACTTTTGGAAGACCTTGCGTTATATCACTAGATCTAGATTTTTCATATATAAACGTAACCAACCTATCTCCTTTGTAAAGGATTTCTCCATAATGACCATGAACAGTTGCTCCTGTAGTGGCCAAATAAGGCTTAGCTGCTCTTATAACAAAGGAATCCATATTAACAATGAAAATTTGACCAGATTTTTTTATGTGCGATTTAAATAGACATACATTTTCGCAAATAAATTGTCCAAGGTGAATTATTGCCGATGTCTCCTCCCAAGAATCATGATGGAGAAAGTTCCAATTCAAATGGAATGGATCCAACATGATGTTACTATCGAAATTTGAAATCCTTTGATTTTCATCTATTAAAGAGTATTTAAGCCCTTGAAGTACTTGGAAGGTTTGTTTCAAATTGTCAAGGAACAAATATTTTTTTAACAGGATCTGATTATGCGTTAGTAAATAGTAAGATGAAGAAAAATTCGATATACTAGGTACAAGAGCGGCTAAGGGCCCAAAAATATCTCGAATAGGAATTCGAGGATTCGATTCTTTTACCGCATTGGGATATTTCGAATTCTTGAATAAACCAATTCGAGAACAGTTGGATGCCAACAAAATCATCAAAGATTGGTATCCTTTATTTCGATTCAACAAGGTGCCAATCGCTTCTTGATGTTGGCTAAGTGATTGAATCTTCGCCTTGGAATAAAAGGAATTGGTATTGGTGCGATCTAACCTATTATTGGGAATCGGTCCTGCACTTGTCCTATCATACCTTCTTCGTGTATACGAAATAGTGGACTTGACTAACTCAATTCTTAGGAAATCACGAATCAGATCATTTGCTCTTACCTCAACAAGGGAAGCACGAGCCTCCTCTTTTTCTTCTTGTTCCCAATTCACTACTAAGCAAGTTCGAACAAATTGACTATTCGTGTGATAAATTCTTTGAGTTAACTTGCTATTTTCATGAGAAATAAAATTGACAAGTCGAAGTTGGAGATTATCCTCTTCTTGCAAGAGATCCTGCGGGAAAAGTGTTGCTAAATTTCTCCCTTCGTCCATTTCATATGCGACTGCAGGTCGAACTGAAACAAAATACTTTTCCTTGCTCTTGAGAATTTTTTTCCGTTGAACATAGACCCAATTTTTCCTTTTTTTTGATTCCTTAGAATCTTTCTTTTCTCTTTCTGATGGTATCAAACTACCACCTAATATCTTATCCGCTTCTTCAGGAAAATAAATATCTCCGGAAAAGATTTTTAGTTCCGTATGGCTTTTTTTTCTATTCACTCGGACCAATCCACCTAGTCGACTTCTTGTATTTTTTGTGAGTTGTGTATCCACTCCAATGATACTATTATCAAGTACCTTTAGGGATGAAGATCTCGGCAAGATATGCAGTTCTTGAAGAATGAAAAAAAACCGATCTAGTTCTTTTTGGTATTTTAGACTAAATTCTTTTGTTCCTCGATGCTCAATCAAACCCTCTTTTTTTAAGATGGAATCTTCCTCTGGGCTCCCGTATTCGTCCTCTGAGTCTTCTTCTGAGTCTTCCTCTAAAGTCCCATATTCGTCTTCTGAGTCTTCCTCTAGAGTTCCATATTCGTCCTCTGGGCTCCCATATTCGTCCTCTGAATCTTCCTCTCGAGTCCTATATTCGTCCTCTAGGATCCCATATTCGTCTTCTAGGGTTTCATATTCGTCCTCTAGAGTCCTATATTCGTCTTCTAGGGTTTCATATTCTTCCTCTCGAGTCCTATTATATCTGTTCTCTGGGCTCCCATATTCGTCCTCTGAGTCTTCCTCTCGAGTCCTATATTCGTCCTCTACCTCTAGGGTCCTATATCTAAATTTAACAATTCCTGAACCCTTTTTTTCTTTTCTGTATCGTGGATCGTCAAAATAAGCAAAAATAGTATTTCTACGTAAAATACCCATAAAGGGTATTTCAATCGAAATCCCCAAACAGGATATTAGTTCTTTCTCTTGTTCTTGATGATATTGTAATGGAATGACGAACCTATTTCTTCGCTTTTTCGCCAATAAATCCGAATTATCTTGAAGAAGAGAAGGATAGACAAAATTCCAATGGCCGTTGGACATGATTCGATCCGGCGTTGAATAATCAAGAATTTCCCTATCTTTTTTACCAAAAGTATCCAACAGTCTATGTCTTACTTGATCATTAGCCATTGAGAGGTCAAAGATATATCTTCCGTCAACAGAAAAAGAATAAGTATTCATTTGATCTTGATCCTTGTGGAGCGAAAAAGACGCTATACTGGATCTGCACATACTTACTGACAATATCCATAAATGGCTTGTTTTTGGTAATCGACGAAGATTACCATATTTATATTCGGGTGCATGGTAAACATCAGTACTCCAGTGCATTTCCCCGTCTGATTCGGAATAAATATGCTTTTGTACCCTTTCCTTAAAATGCAAAGTGGACGTTCCGGCACGAATCTCCGCAATTACTTGTTCGGATTCTACATATTGATCATTTTGCACTAGAATCAAGCTTTTTGAGGGAATATTCACACTATATAGAATATCCTGACTCTGAATAGTTACATGCAAGTCTATATAACATAGAAAAGCAGGCTGCCCATGACGGGTACGTGTGGGGTGAACCAAATCCTCATTGAATTGGATTTTTCCATTCGAAGGGGATCGTACAAGGTCGGCAGTACCCCCTGTGAATACTCCACCAGTATGAAAAGTTCTTAATGTTAGTTGAGTCCCTGGCTCCCCAATTGATTGACCCGCAATAATACCTACGGCTTCCCCTAATTCGACCAGACCGCCATGAGTGGGACTCCGACCATAACATAATTGACAGATCCAAGATGTGCTCCGGCAAGTAAAGGGGGTTCTAATATATATTGGTTGTGCTCGAAATGGTTGTGCTCGAAAGGCGGTTATGAATTGATCGACTAATCCAATTCCAATATCTTGATTTCGAGCGGCAATGCATCGTGAACCGATATATATATCGTCTGCTAATACACGACCAATTAGTGTTTGGACAAAAAGTTTTTCCGTCATCCCATTTTGAGGACTCACAGAAATACCTCGGATAGTACCACAATCTCTTCTACGCACAATAATATGTTGAACTACTTCAACAAGTCTACGTGTAAGATATCCAGCATCCGCTGTTCGTACAGCAGTATCTACAACCCCTTTGCGGGCTCCGTAGCAGGAAATTATATATTCTGTCAAAGAAAGTCCCTCGCGTAAATTGCTTTGAATAGGTAAATCAATCATTTGCCCTTGAGGATCCGCCATTAATCCTCTCATACCTACTAATTGGTGTACTTGAGATGCATTTCCTCTGGCTCCTGAAAAAGACATTAGATAGACTGGATTAGAAGGATCCGTTATCCGAAAATTAGAATTCATTTCTTGTTTCAAATATTCACTTGTAGCATACCATATCTCAACGGATTGGCGTAATTTTTCTACCGCGTGTACAGCCCCATAATAATAGTGTTTCTCCAAAAGAAAACTCTGTTGTTCCGCGTCTTGTACTAACCATCCCTTAGAGGGTATTGTTAAAAGATCCTCGATTCCTAATGAAATCGATGTAGTAGTGGCTTGATGAAAGCCCAGAGTCTTTATTTGATCCAGTATATGGGATGTATATCCCATTCCGAAATGATCTATTAATCTGCTAATAAGTCGTTTCATAGCAGTTCCGTCTATCTCTTTATTATGAAAGACCAGATTGGCTCGTTCCGCCATACATAAGTACCCCCTTTTTCGGCTGAGTAGGATTCGACAATTGCTGAGTAGGATTCGACAATGGGCCTGAGTCAGTGATTCAAAATTTAATTAACTTCCTTTTCTTAATCTCAATCTGGATTCGCGCGGCAAAAATGATGATACTAGCGAAATCGGAATGCCCCCCGAAAGGGGCATCGCCGAATCTAACTTCCTTGTTTAGATAGTGTATGAATAGGCCTGACTAAATCCTTGTATGGCTTCCTCTATTTCTCTATAAAAAGAAATATGACCAAGAGTGCTTCGAATGTATATAGAACGGATTTCTTTTTTTCTATTTGCCACTATTAGATAGTGGGCATAAATCTCATGATAAGTCCCCAAAGATTCATATTGAACTTCAATCGGAACTTCTCTTGACCTAATGACGCGTTGATCTAGTTTCCATCGGAGCCACAAGGGACTGTCTAAACTGATTCGTTTCTGTCTATAAGCTCCCAGTGCATCATAGGAACTAGAAAAATGGGGTTCTTTATCTTTCGTATACTTATAATTATTATTATTGTAACTTACTTTTTGATTTGGATAGTTTCCGCAACTATTATATCTATTTGCACAAATACCCCGACGGTTTCCAATCGTTAATACATAAAGTCCGATAAGCATGTCTTGGGTCGGTACGCAAATAGGATCTCCAATAGCAGGAGATAGGAGATTCATATGAGAAAACATAAGTAAACGGGCTTCCGCCTGAGCTTCCAAGGATAAAGGTAGATGAACAGCCATTTGATCCCCGTCAAAGTCCGCATTGAAACCCTTACACACTAATGGGTGTAAACAAATAGTACGCCCCTCTACTAAAGTGGGTTGGAAGGCCTGTATGCCTAATCTATGCAGGGTAGGTGCTCTATTCAACAGTACAGGATGTCCCCGCATAACTTCTTGAAGTATTTCCCATACAATGGGTTCCTTTTCCCAAATTTTTCTTTTAGCAATCCTGACATTAGAAGTAGCGCGTTTCGTGATTAAATCGCGAATTACAAATAGCTGAAAAAGCTTTATTGCTATCTCTAGAGGTAATCCACATTGATGTAATGAAAGCGAAGGACCCACAACAATGACAGAACGCCCCGAGTAATCGACCCGTTTCCCAAGTAGAGTCTCGCGAAACCTTCCCTCTTTACCTTCAATTACATCTGAAAGTGATTTGTATACTTTATTGTGACCATCCCTCGTTGGTTGCCCGCGGGACCCACTATCAAGAAGTGTATCCACGGCTTCTTGTACCAATTTTTCCTGGCACATTACTAAATCTGCTGGGGCTAATTCACTTCTTTTTAATAGATAGGCAAGGTTGTTGTTCCGACGGATAACTCTCTTATAAAGTTCATTAATATCCGAAGTCACTACTTTATCCCCAGACCTATAAACAATGGGTCTCAATTCGGGAGGAAGAACCGGTAATAAGCACAAAACCATCCATTCGGGTTCTACATTTGTTTGAATAAAATGTTTCGCCAATTGCATGCGTCTAATCAAAAAAACTTTTCTTATTCGTCTTTTTCTATCTTCCCATGCATCTCCACTATACCCCTCGTCTTCTAATTCCTTCCATTCGACCAAGGAATTCTCTATAATAATTCGCAAATCCAAATCTGCTAATTGTTCTCTAATAGCGCCTGCTCCTGTCGCAATTTCCCGATTTCGAAATGTTGCAAAGCCTGGGGTAGAAAAAAAGGGAGAAATGCTGTGGTTACAGGATGAAATTTCATCTTCGAATAAACCTCGTAATCGTAAGAAAGTAGGTTTTTTAGTGCTGGGCCTAGCAAAAGAGAAATCGCCGTATACTAGGCCCTCCAATTTCTTAAGGGGTTTATCTAAAAGGTTCGCGATATAACTAGGAAGACCTTTCAAATACCACACATGAGTCACGGGACATGCGAGTTTGATGTATCCCATTTGATATCTTCGTATCCGAGAATCAACAAATTCTACCCCGCATTTTTGGCAAAATCTTTCGTCTTCGTTTTCAGCTACGCTCGCTCGAGAATTTCCACAAGCACAAATTCCGCTTTTTATGGGTCCAAAGATTCTTTCGCAAAACAATCCATCTTTTTCTGGTTTATCGGTTTTATAATGAAAAGTAGAGGGCCTTGTGACTTCGCCAACGACTTCCCCATTAGGTAGGTTTTTGTTAGCCCAAGCCTTTATTTGTTGAGGGGAAACGAGTCCAATTTGGAGTTGTTGATGTTTATATTGGTCAATCATAAAATAGAAATAAGAAAAGAATTTATATTTATTCCGATCAAACTTCCTCCCTATTAACCTGGAAGTTCTTCTCAGATACAAGGAAATGATTCAGTTCTAGAGCCAAAGATCGTAGTTCTCGAACGAGCACTCGAAAAGATTCTGGAGGATCCTCGTGATTAGGTACTCTTTTTCCCCAGATCGTAGCATTAAGTATTTCTTGGCGAGCTATAAGATGATCAGATTTATAAGTAAGTATCTCTTGTAAAATATGAGCAACACCAAATCCTTCTAAAGCCCAAACTTCCATTTCTCCTACTCGTTGTCCCCCTTGCTTGGCTCTTCCTCTAACGGGTTGTTGTGTAACAAGTGAGTAGGGCCCAGTAGAACGTCCATGGATTTTCTCATCAACTTGATGAATTAATTTTAAGATATAGGACTTCCCTATTAGAACAGGTTGTTCGAAGGGGTCTCCTGTTCTTCCATCAAATATTCTACTTTTTCCCGGGTACTCGGGTTCAAATACCCATGGATTTTTTGTTTGTTTACTGGCTTCATATAATTCTGAAAACACAAGTTTTCTTGAAGCCTCTTGCTCATATCTCTCATCAAAGGGTGCTATTCTATAATGTTTCTTTAGCAGATCCCCTGCTAATCCGAGCGAGCTTTCGAATATTTGTCCCACATTCATTCGTGAGGGTACTCCTAAGGGATTGAAGACCATATCAACAGGTGTTCCATCTTGCAAATAGGGCATATCTTGCCTAGGCAAAATTTTGGAAATGATTCCCTTATTCCCGTGTCTTCCGGCTACTTTATCCCCAACTTTGATTTCACGTTTCTGTAAAATATATACACGAACCATTATGTCTAGGGGGTCCCTCTGGATCCATTTCACATCGATAACGCGCCCTCTTCCACCTATAGGTAGTTTGAGAGAAGTTTCTTTTGAAGTGGATACCTCAAGACCAAATATGGCCCGTAATAATCCAGCTTCCGCGATATACGACGATTCGCTCGCTATCTGAGGCGTTAATTTACCTACTAAAATATCGCCAGTTTCTACCCAGGATCCCAACCTAACAACTCCATTTCTGTCCAAATTGCGGAGTAAATGTTCTTCTAGATGTGGTATTTCTTTAGTGATTTTTTCAGCGGAGCCTTGGCTTGTCGTATCCGTCTGAATTTCATATTTTCGGATGTGAAAAGAAGTATAAATATCTTCATATACCAAACGTTCGCTAATTAGTACTGCGTCTTCAAAATTGTAACCCTCCCATGGCATATAAGCTACTAATACGTTTTTTCCTAAAGCAAGTTCCCCACCAACTGTAGCAGCTCCCTCTGCTAAAATTTGTCCTTTTTTAATGGATTTACCCCACGGAACCCGAGGTTTTTGGTGCATACAAGTATTTTTGTTAGAGCGCCGATGGGTAACTAAAGGAATACTTATAGTCTTCCCACTGCTTGACAAAAGGATCTTGTGACTATCAGTAGAAATGATCTTTCCCTCGCGTTCGGCTATAACGGAAACCCTCGAATCTAGAGCTGTTTGGCGTTCCAATCCAGTTCCAACAATGCACTTCTCGGATCGAGAAAGCGGAACTGCTTGGCGCTGCATATTAGAACTCATTAAAGCCCGATTCGCATCATTATGCTCAATAAAAGGAATGAGAGAACCTCCAATAGAAAAATATTGGAAAGGAAAAATACTTCTAACATGAATCTGTTCCCATGCAATAGTCAGGAATTCTTGACGGTATCTAGCTGGAACAACCTGTTCTTCCTGAATACCCTGATTCAAAGACAAAGAATTTCCTGCTGCTATCATATAATATTCATCTCTATTTGGTGATAAATAAACCACCTGTCTCTCTTTTTTTTCTTTTGCTTTCTCAGATATTTCATAAAACGGACTCTCTATGGATCCCCACCAGTGATCAATTCTCGCATGAATAGCCAAGGATCCAGTAAGTCCAACATTGATTCCTTCGGACGTGTCAATTGGACAAATACGCCCATAGTGACTCGGATGAATATCTCGGCTCCGAAAACTTGCGGTTCTCCCCGTCAATCCTCCAGGACCCAAACAACTCACTTTTCGCCCATGAACAGTTTGTGTCAATGGATTAGTTTGATCAAAAACTTGAGATAAGGGGTATGTGCCAAAAAAGGTCTCATAAGTAGTTATTAATAAAATCGAAGTTGAAGTTGGAGTTACCAAAGTTTGTGGAGTCGGTTTCGATTGACGTATGAATACTCTACGGATAGTTTTTTGAACCGCATGTTGTAAACGATCAAGAGCCAGTCCGAATTGATCTTGTAACAGATCTGCAACCGAACGAATACGTTTATTTTTCAAGTGATTCATATCGTCATCGTCAAGTATACCCGTTCCAAATTTCATTCCAATCAAATGATCCGTAGCAGTCAATACATCTCGTGGTAACAAGAATGTATTGTTCTGAGGTATATCAAGATTCAGTCTACGATTCATATTTCGTCGACCAATCCTTCCTAATTCACATTTTTGTTGAAAAAATTTCTTTTGTAATTCCTCACATAAGGACTCCGAAAATACCAGGTCCCCACCTACACAAGCAAATTGTTGATAAAACTCCAAAATAGCTTTTTCTTTTGACTCAATCCTCTTCTTCTCCTTAGCATTCGGGAAAGATAAGAAAATTTCAGGGTAGGAAACATTATCTAGAATTTCTCTTAGATTCGAACCCATAGCTGATGATAGAACTAGAATAGATATCTTTTGTTTTCTACTCACGCGAGCCCATATCCTTTCTTTTTTATCAATTGCTAATTCCGATCTTCCTCCCCAATCTGATATTATAGTCCCGGTGTAGATAGAAATTCCCTTATGGTCTAATTCCGAGCGGTAGTAAATACCAGGACTTAGCAATATTTGATTGATCACAATTCGGTATATTCCATTTATTATAAAGGTTCCTAAGGAATTCATTATAGGAATGTTTCCAATAGAAATGGTTTGCTTTTGCACATCGAAACCAAAAATTAATCTCGCGGATACATATAATTCGGAAGAATAGGTGAGTGATTCATACACAGCATCCCTTTCTTTTAGCGAGGGTTCTAGCAATTGATATCCTTTCGCAAATAATTGAAATGCAATTTCGTGATCTGGATCTTTAATTGTTGGAAACTTCTCAAGTTCTTCTGCCAAGCCTTGATTAATGAACCTAAAAAATCCCTCGAATTGGATCTGACTAAATCCGGGTATTGTGGACATTCCCTCATTTCCATTCCGGAGCATCTTAATCTTAAGTTTCCTTTTTATCGAAGAAAAATTCCATTATCAGCTCACTCTTCATCAATCCCTATGGATCGATCTAGCAATCATGGAATCCATATTCTGTTTACTGAATCACATGAAATTCTAGGGAACTCCACATACGTATTTCATATATGTATTTCATACATATGAGTAGAGACAATTTCGAGGAAAGTTCGAATTTGCCAGGGGTACAAATCGAATGAAAATGAATTGATAAAACATTCCTAGAAAAAAATTCTGCCACTTAATGATATTCTAATCAGATTGGATGGCAAAGAATTCTCATTTTATCTCCTTTCTATGAATGGGATAAAGCCATAATATAATAATTTATAAGCACTAGAAAGTTTGACTTTAGTTCGATTTAGAATAGGACGCTTAGTTTAATTTCAAAAAAGAATTTGAGGGTTCTTTTTTGTTTCGTAGTAGTAGAATTGCTAGAAAATATAGGGTTTCATTGTAGAATCCTAAAATAAAGTAAGTCCTTTTTTTAAGTACATGCCAATCTAGTTATCCACCTCTCCACATATCCCTGCTTTTATCGTAATTTAACTTGGGTGGGCCAAGATGGTCAGGTTATACTGTATATCAGAGCAAATTTCCTTTTTTTATTCAAGATATTTAATGCAATGAAAAATTAAAACACGATTCCCCATAGAGATATGTACATAAAGGGGATCCTTGGATAATAATAATAATGCTGTTATGGATAATAATGCTGTTCGGACCTGGAGTTTACCTATACTATACACGGATTAGGCATAAATTCATTCTATTTTATTATGCCATTAAAAGGAAGGGGGGGAGAGAATACCGATTTAAGAGTTGTTCACTACTGCAATTCAAAAAAAAAAGAGAATTCTAGTTAATGGTTCCAATTTGTTCTGAATTTTGCAGCCTGTGACTGGAAATCCACTTTTTATCCTTTTTCATCTCAATAGAAAGAAAAGGGAAGTTTTCTAGTGTTAGCAATGTGTGTTTTAAGATAGAATCCATCGAGGAGAATAATTGAAACTGGATCCAAAAAAAGCAGGAATAGATTTTTTAAAAAATATTGGAAAAAAGTAAGTCGAATTAGATTCAAGATAAAAGAAAGTGGGTTTTAGTAAGAAAACGTGGATGAATACTTGCTCTTTTCTCGATTTTAGATCGGATTTTTTGGCGGCATGGCCAAGCGGTAAGGCAGGGGACTGCAAATCCTTTATCCCCAGTTCAAATCTGGGTGCCGCCTGATCAATAAAATACTTAGGCTTATAGTACTGATTCTGTCGAGAATCTGATTGAATAGGCTGATCAAAAATCAATTTCGGAGTTGTGGATAAAGTCTCCTCATTCTTTCATAGAATGATAGAAAGCGGGGCTGTAGGGTTTAGGTTAAAAATAAACATAGGCAAGGTAGGTATCCAATAAATATTTATCTATCCTAATTTTATGGCATATTCTGACGTCCTTTGCTTATAAAAAAAGGGTAACAAAAGGAAGAAAAAATCTTCCTATTCCCGCGTCTTCTATTCAGGACATCATCCCCGTACTCTTTTTTAAGGAAAAGGTCTATTCTATGTATCGTATTTATACTTAATGCTCTCCAATTCTACCATAAATCCTATAATAATTTGTTAGGAGTAAATTCCCTGAACTGATTCATCCATAGCCTTAGGGCAGAATTCCTTTTTGACTCTCTACCCTGGATTCCACTATGATTATTGATCAATAGTAGAATAATTCCTTCATAGAAATAGGAGACATAATTTACATGGATATAGTAAGTCTCGCTTGGGCTGCTTTAATGGTAGTCTTTACATTTTCTCTTTCACTAGTAGTATGGGGGAGGAGTGGACTCTAGGGATACTACTAATTGATTCAGTAGTCGAATTGTTGTATCAACTCTTTTCTTTAATTGATCGTTTTGCATTAATCATTTTGCCAAACTTTATTCTTTCTTTAGTTTTGTTTCACTCCTCTAACAAACTCTTGTAAGAAGGAGTCGTTCTATTCTACTATATAGAAAGAGCGATTACAGCAATTCAGAATTTCTACTAGAAATGACGAATGGTTAAAAAAGTTCTATACATAAGAAAATTAGACTTTCTTCCACGGAGCTATTCACAACATATCGCACACTTTCCATTTGTTTTATACTCTTTTCTTTTTCTTATTCTTAGAAAAATTTTTATGCTCTTTTGAAGCATCTCGCCGCATCTTTAAGCATGAAAGATTCGCTGATTTTTACTTTTACTTTTTTTCTTTTACTATAGTCTATTCTCATATTATTTTTCTCTCCCTCCATGGATTCTTTCGTGAAGAATTGTCTTCGATTTTTTTATTTTGACTTAATTTCAATTAAGTGGATGCAGTGAAAAAAGAAATAGAATTAGACTACTATTTCAATCTACTAAATCTATTCTATGTAGATTCAAGATAATATAATAGAAAGACTCTAAAGTGTCGTAGAAAAAACTATATGTAGTTCTTTCTACCACACTTTATGATTCCAACCAGATCCTTTCATTTAAGACTTGGATTTTTATTTTATTTAATCCCTTTTTCATTTCTTCAATGATTAATTGGAATTCCAACTAATCATTTTGGCTGACTGTTTTTACATAAATAATAAGTAAAAAGGCAGTAGGAACTAGAATGAACAGTGCAGTAGCAATAAATGCGAGAATATTGACTTCCATAACCTCTTTTTTTTTCGCAATAACTCGGGATGTAATCCCATGGAGAGGAAAAAGGGGTATCCTGTAAATTCAAGGGGAGGACTTGCATTCTGATAATACTGAATCAATTCAATATTATGAATATCGGATCTATCAAATCAATTCATGGTCGAGAGTGGACTAGTATAACATAGGAAGATCCCTTACCCATACTAAGACCTAAATTGGTTTTTTGATTGGATTAGGAATTCTCTCCTTTTTTCATCCTTTTCTACTTTTTCTTTTCTATATCTATAACCCACGATCTTTCTTATCTTATCCAATTTCCCTTCCTTTTTCTTATAGTTATACATACAATTATGTATGTATGTATTATATGACCGACTTTCTATGGGTCACATAGACATCCAAATAAGCAGTAGAAGTAGAAGTGAGATGGAGAAAAGAGGGCTTAAATAAAAAAAATCGAATTTTATAAATTTAGGAAAAAGGGCGTTTGCTTTGCTTGGTTTTTCTTTTATTTTATTAGGTTACTATTAATATCCACTTTTGGGGTCTAAAGATGAGAGCGGATCCATAAAAAAGGAGTCCGCAAATGGAATGAAAATGAGATAGATTCTTTCCGATTAGTCATTGAACATACACAAACAAAGTTGGAACTACAAAATGGAAGGGGACTGGTTTAACCCAAAAAGTACTAATTATATAAAAATGAAATTCACTGTCTAAGAATAAACGAATACAATTTATGTATGGATTCCGATAAAATACCGGTACTCTATTCTATAATCCATAAGAGTCGAATAGGAAGTTAAGATGAGGATGGTATCATCATAAGGATAGAGTAATATCCTAAATTATACTAATCCACGTATGGTATGTATGTCTTTCTTTATCAACCGGGAGTAGTGATAAAAAAACGGGATTAGTGAAAAAAAAATTCCTATAGGCCTCCCCTCCCTCTTTAATGAAAAATGCGAAATAAAAAAAGTGAAGTAAGGATGCCCCATAGGTATTTGATCTTGTCTCCTGCCCCCCCTTTTTTTTTGAAATTTTTCATGGAAAAAGGAAAGATGAATTTCTCCATTCATTGAACCCTAGTTCGGGACTGACGGGGCTCGAACCCGCAGCTTCCGCCTTGACAGGGCGGTGCTCTGACCAATTGAACTACAATCCCCGCGGGGTGTATGGCATACCTATACCTATTTTAAAATAGAACCATAAGAAGATTCGATTCGTCTGTCGAACTCTAAGAAATAGACGAATCATATACTACATACCCACATATCGTATGTGGGTATAGTGAGAGTGACATAACTAGTATGTCGCGATTTTTTATCGCTAAAAATGGATGATAATCCACCTTTCAATAAGAAAAACTCTTTTGTTTGTAAAAAAGGAATGAGAGAGATAATGAGAGAGATATGGATTAGAAAGAAATTTCCCCCTTTCTCCTTATCCTTTATTTCTAAGGATCAGACATTTTTTTTTTATGGAAGAAAAAAAAAGATTTAGTTCATATTCACTAAGCCCTAGATTTTTGGGCCGAGCTGGATTTGAACCAGCGTAGACATATCGTCAACGAATTTACAGTCCGTCCCCATTAACCGCTCGGGCATCGACCCAGGAAGAATTTATTCTAGGGTTTTTGATAATCTATGATTAACCTCCTTTCATAATACTCCCTACCCCCAGGGGAAGTCGAATCCCCGCTGCCTCCTTGAAAGAGAGATGTCCTGAACCACTAGACGATAGGGGCATCACTAGACGATAGGGCCATATACAACCGCTCGTCATTATACTATAATGATAGTATGAGCAGTTTTTTGGAATTGTCAATATACTTGAAGAGTATAACTAGATCCAAAGCAAAGAGTCTTTCCTACTTTTCTGTTATGCTTTCTTAGGATTTTTTTTTTTTTTTAGTTGATGGTATAGAATAAGAATAGATTAATAAAAGGAATTCTAGATTAGTTCAGTACAGGTAGTGATTTGATTGATCTAACAGGAAAAAGAGTCCAATTTGATTTCTTTTTTGCAATTTACACTCCGTGCTTCGTTTAGTGTTCAGACCAAAAATGCATGTATCCCGCACTAAGTCATAAAATTCAAGAAAAAATAGAGAAATTTTCAAAAACAAAGAAAAAAAAGGATTCGAACCGATGACTTACGTCTTACCATGGCGTTACTCTACCACCAAATTAGAAAGCCCTTTATCGGATTTGAACCGATGACTTATGCCTTACCATGGTATTACTCTACCACTGAGTTAAAAGGGCTTTTTATTCAATTCAAAAATTAGCCACTTTGATTTCCCATTATGGGTCTACTGCATAATGTACATAATATATGTATATATTATAATATATGTATATATAGAGATATATGTAGAGATTATATATGTATATATCGAGATATAGAAGTTTATTCATGGCGAGGTTCAAAATCTTGAGAAAATAAAGAAAAATATGAAAATCTTTCATATTCTCTCTTATCACTTGCACAAAGTAAAAGTAGAGGTTTTTTTATCTTTAGGCTATTGACTTTTCACGTGCTCAGAACGTTCTGCAGAATTAGGGACTTTTTTCTTCTATTGGCTGATCTTATGATGAGAATTTTCTCCATTTATGTTTTATTTCCTCTAATTCTAATTGGGTAGGGTATAAAGGAATTCGCGCTCTTCATATACCCATATGTATGGGTATTAATTTTCAGTGATATACTTCTTGTCTGTTTTGGTGAGAGATTGAAACTTTTTTTAACAGGCATCTCTTGGAAAAACCTTCGAGTTCAAAACTTTTCCATTTTTCTTAAAAAGTTTTGGACGGATTTGTTGAAGCGATTTTTAACAGGTACCCCTTGGAAAGGGGGTCCTTGAATATTCTCCAAGGATTCCAGTTGGTGCATTTTGAACAAACTATGTTATAGTTTTAGCAACAATTTGCTTGTAAAAAGTGGGCAGTAGAATTTATATTGCAGAGTATAAAAATTATTCTACTGCTTGCCCAACAAAAAATAATAAACCATACCCTACATAACTAACTCCTCCTGGCTATGGGTTTTCTGTTTCCGAAGACTAGTAAAAAAGGAGGATTCTGGAACCCTAAGGGTTCGATGGTATATGGATATGGAAAATAAAAGATTCCCGCTCCTAGCGGGAAAAGGAAGGGAACAGATACCCAATATGATTCTTGGGAGGAACATTTGGTAATGTTCTTGGTTCTCTATGCTTTGTTTTTATGTGTTCTTAGTTCTATTCATCTTCTTTGATTCTTTTAAACAAGAACAAGAATCTAATAAACTAGAATTGAGTGGAAAAGAGGAGAGGAAATTAGTAAATGGAGAGGATCGACTAACCAGAGACATTTAGGATCTTCTTTACATCAGGTAAATCCTGACCAAAATTTCTCAGGTCAGGATTTACCTCATTACGTCAGGTAAATCCGTCGGGACCTGTCCGCCTTTCTCTTTAAGTTACGACTCTTTGTTTCTTGCTTCTCTCAAGCCATAGGGAAAGTCTATGATGAATTTTTAAAATTCATCTCACTCTTTCTCTAGGGCTCGGACTTCATGATAAGTGGGGGAAGAAAGCATCTTCCCCAATTTCTTTGTTCAGAATTGAACAAAAAGGAAAAGGAAGAAAGGGATTTATGAGGGCAGTGCTGCCCCCTATATCTCCTAGTGTATATTGTAGGAATAGAATAATCAAACTATTCCTTACAGCAGTCTGGCACACTTACGTCCTCGCAAAGCAAATAATGATCATTGAAGATATGTATTTTACAGACCAGAGAGGCTATCTAAACCCTAAAGTAAAGGCTCGCGATCGAAGTACCAATCGCTCACTGTCATGAACCTTCTCCATTTGATTCAATAAGGGGGAATTAGCCTCCTTCTCGAATGGCTACCCTTGACAAAGGGTAGCGTTGGTATCATAATCTACATGTAGCGGGTATAGTTTAGTGGTAAAAGTGTGATTCGTTCTATTAATAACTGAATTTGAAATTATATACTTAAGGCGTCCTTAAGTTTTTTATATTCCGATGAAAACTTTAGTTCTTATAAAGGATTTAATCCTTTTCCTCTCAATAGCATATTGAGGAAGAATATACATTCTCGCGATTTGTATCCAAAGACTAATGGAAATTGCATCCAAAATCCAAATTGGATTATGAGTACAGACTCACGAAGCATAATTTTGCATTGGATTAAGTATTCCAATTTTTTAAATATGAGTAAAGGATCTATGGATGAAGATACAAAAAAGTTTATTTCCAATCGTAACTAAATCTTCTTTTGTTAAAAAAGGAAATGGAAGCCAAATAGCTAAAAAACGGTAGTTTTGGTTTACTAGAACCATCAGCATATTGTTTCAGCTCGGTGGAAACCCAATTCTTTTCCTCAGGATCTCTTGAATAAAATTAGGGAACGAAGTAAGTAGATTAGATAGATTTAGTAGAATTTCTATTTCCTACTCTATAGGGATCATCTAGAAAGCGGAGAGCTTTGGTTTCATTCAGATAGAAAAGCTGACATAGATGTTAAGTGGTGAGAATATCCATAAAGGAGCCGAATGAAATCAAAATTTCATGTTCGGTTTTGAATTAGAGACGTTAAAAATAATCAACCAACGTCGACTATAACCCCTAGCCTTCCAAGCTAACGATGCGGGTTCGATTCCCGCTACCCGCTCCATTCTGTATAAAAGGACTATTCCATTTGTCTACACATGGTAGAGGCCTGTATTCAACCTTTTTTTTTCGTCCACCAGTTTCCGGCCCTCCAGAGCGGAGTAGAGCAGTTTGGTAGCTCACGAGGCTCATAACCTTGAGGTCACGGGTTCGATTCCCGTCTCCGCACTTAGCTGTCTGTATAAAAGGACTATTCTATTTGTATAGATATGGTAGAGGGCTGGGCGGTATCCAACCCTTTTTTATTCATTAGTTCCCGGCCCTAGAGGGCCCAATTGAGCAGTTTACAAAGTCACTTGCCCCTACAAGAAGAACTCTCAAGGCTCCTTCCTACCCTGCAGAAAAGAAAAAAGAAATGAAAGAAAGGCACAGTCTACCTCCCTTCCCTTTAAAAGCAGTTTGCCAGTTGTTCGTATCGGTGAATCCCCGATTTAGGGAGCCCTGTTGGCGAGTTCGATTCCCGCCGCCGGAGCCCACTTTTTTTGAGTGGGGTGCAAACAAAGGAAGGGCAAGATAGTAAGGGATACGGTACTAGACTAACAACTACTTAAATTTAATATAATTTAATATTAATATAATTTAATATAAGTAGTTAAGTAGTCAACTAGACTCTATTTTTATCATAGTACCTTACTAAATTAAGCTGGCGAGCGGCGGGAATCGAACCCGTATCTTCTCCTTGGCAAGGAGATG